TAAATCGCTTAATGAAAGTAGATTATCTTTTCATTCAGTCATTTTAAAGCTTCCATAATCCCTTCCCGAACCAAACATGAATCTTTCAATTCATTTGGCTCTCAAGCCCGTAAAACTCCCATACCTTTTTCTAAATGTAATGATAAGCCTATCCTCTCTTCTTTGTTCCAATTCAAAACAAACCAAATATCTAAACTACAAAATATTCAGAGGACTCTTTTGACAAAAATATATAATTGTCAGTAAAGTCGTTTCTTTTTTTTTTCAATCCAAAAAATTCTTCTTTATTTATACAGAACACACAGGTCGCCGATTCAGCATTGGGTGAGTAAAATTCCCACAATTACAATAAGTGCTCTTTAAATCCTTTTATCGCTAGGAGTGTTCTCTAGCGATAAAATGATTCGTTTTGAATCATCTATATCTATATATTACCATAGTGGTAGAAAGAGTACCGTGCTGTATCGAGACTTCAAACAACCTGCTTTAACCATGTTCATGTTGCTATATTATTGGTTGAGAGAGAATCAAAGAATATTTTACCAATAAATCACGAAATGCTATAGTTCTTACATCAAATTGAAAAATTTCTTTCGAAGTAATTCGTGAGATCATGCACCTTTTTTTATTATAACTAGCAAAAAAAGGCGCAGCTGGGTGGAGCCAGCCTATTTTTGAAATAAACAACCCGCACACACTCCCTTTCCAAAAAAGAGCAATACACCAAGTACTACACTTAGATTTATTAGATTTGTTGATAAAATATCGATATTAAACCCGAAACTCCCAGCGGATGGCCAGTGGCTCAAAGAAAGGAAAGAATCGGTTACTTTTTTCATAGTATCTCCTTTATAGATAATAGATAGACTCGAAAATAGAATAGCCTTCTTTTTTTTTTTTTTATTGCTTTATTTTGATTTTGAAAAGTATTGGAGTTATGTAAACTAACCGCATTCTTGCAATACTTAACCCCCCCGGACTCCGGATGGGAAGGATGAAAGCGGGTTGGGTCGGTATACCAATTCCTCATCCGCAAATCAGCCCTTCCCGTGAGTTATTTTGTTAATGAATATAGAGGAGTCAAATCTTGCGATCATTTGAAAAAGCAAATGACAAGTAAAAGGCACTACACTCTGTATTTTTTATATTTTTAAGATTAAACAAAAGGATTCGCAAACAAAAGTGCTAATGCTACAACCAATCCATAAATTGTTAAAGCTTCCATAAAAGCTAGACTAAGCAATAGAGTGCCCCTTATTTTTCCCTCTGCCTCAGGCTGTCTCGCAATACCTTCGACAGCTTGACCCGCAGCAGTTCCTTGCCCCACCCCCGGTCCTATAGAAGCAAGCCCTACGGCCAAACCAGCAGCAATAACGGAAGCGGCAGAAATCAGTGGATCCATGATAAGTCCCCTCGTACCAAAAAAAAATGGTTAATGATACAATCATCCAATGAGTTAGAACTTTCTTATTACATTGCTAGGGTTTGTCCGACTAAAAACTTCGGGTTCAAGGAATTGAAATAATAGTATTATTGAATCGTTGGAACTCTTTCAATATCTATTTTACTTTCTATCCACAAACTCATTAATTTCTTAGTTTCGAACTATAAAGTAAAGTCATGAAATTAAGAAAAAGCATCCAAAGATATAAACAGTCAAAGTTCGAAAGGGGTGGGGGGGCAGGCTTACCTTGGAATAACTATCTAAATTCATAGAATTTAGGGTATAAATGAACTATATCTAAATATATCTTTAGTTTATTTAGTTCATATATTTCATATATTAAATTAAAGTGCATATATAATCAGGCAATATTGACTATTCCACAAAAATGTCTTTATTTCATAATGAAAACTAACCACTCATCGTACATTAATATAGTATTTGAGAATCAATTAATAAAACATATGCGGCAGTTGACTTAGTTATAGCCCATTAAATTGCATATACCTACGCTTTACTAACCAACCCATTTGTTATGAATTCCACTTTGATTGGAAATTTTTTCCCCTTACGTTTTTTTTTTTTTATTTTATCATTCTTACACCAGATCAAATCTAAATCGGTAAATTAATTAGTCCAAATCATTAGATAGAAATAACATTATTTGGTTGATCTAAATATAAGTTCATACAATTTGTTAGTTATTATATTACTATTTTCGTTTGGTCAATCGGTTGACCAAAATCAACCGAAATGGAGAATCTTTTTCTTTCCTTTGCTTTGTTATTTTATTCTATTTTAATTTTTTCTATTATTTTCATATTGAATAATAAAATATGGATTGTGGGGTATGCTATGGGACGAGGAGGAATTTTAGGAAAAAGATCTTTTTGTTGATCTCTTTCCTTTTTTAGGCAACCTTATAATAAACTCATTTTTCCATTACTACATATTGTAGTCTATGGCGTAGTTCTATATTTCGTAACAAAATTAGCTTGAACCATACGTTCAAAAAAAAATATATATCTATAAAAAAAAAGATTATTTCAATGATGGCCTTCCATGGATTCACCTATATAAGCCGCAGCTAAGGTTGCAAAAATAAGAGCTTGAATACCACTTGTAAATAATCCGAGGAACATAACAGGTATAGGAATCACTGAAGGTACTAAAGAAACAAGAACAACAACAACTAATTCATCAGCTAAGATATTACCGAAAAGTCGAAAACTAAGTGATAAGGGTTTTGTGAAATCTTCTAAAATGTTAATGGGTAAAAGTATTGGAGTTGGTTGAATATATTTCCCGAAATAACTTAATCCCTTTTTGCTAAGACCCGCATAGAAATAAGCCGCTGACGTGAGTAAAGCCAAAGCAACTGTAGTATTTATATCATTCGTGGGTGCAGCTAATTCCCCATGAGGTAGTTGTATAATTTTCCAAGGTAAAAGTGCCCCTGACCAATTAGAAACAAAAATAAATAGAAACATAGTTCCAATAAAAGGAACCCAAGGGCCATATTCTTCTCCAATTTGGGTTTTACTGATATCACGAATAAATTCAAGAATATATTCGAAAAAATTCTGACCTCCAGTCGGAATGGTTTGTGGATTCCGAACAGCTAGAGCAGCCGAACCTAATAAGATAGCAATTACAAACCAAGAAGTAATAAGGACTTGGCCGTGGACTTGAAACCCACCTATTTTCCAATAGAAATGTTGGCCTACTTCCACACCAGATACATCGTATAAACCTTTTAGTGTGTTTGTTAGAACATTCATATTGACCTCGGAAAAATCGAACTTTAAACAAAATAATTTTGATTCAACATTCAACCATCTCTTTGCCTACTTGAATCGGATATTTTAGAATACCAACTAAGATTTTGAATACTAACTAATCATAAAATATCACCAGTTATTTTTATCTCTTTTTTGAAATTCAGAAATCGTAATCAATTATATAAATCGCATAAATCTATGTGGTTTAAGTTATTTATCTTATTATTAATCAAGAGTTTCTTATATAGCTAGAACGGCCCTCACAAATAGCGAACACAAATTTGTTAAGAATTAATCGGATTGAGGCTATAGCGTCATCATTAGAGGGAATCGAAATATCTGCTAAATCGGGGTCACAATTTGTATCAATTAAACAAATTGTTGGAATTCCTAAAGTAATACACTCACGCAGGGTCGTATATTCTTCGTGCTGATCAACGATGATTACAATATCGGGTAACCGTGTCATATATTTAATCCCGCCCAGATATCTTTCCAAATGAGATAACTGTCTTTTTAACATAGCTGCATCTCTTTTTGGAAGACGATTAAGTATTCCTGTTTTTTGTTCCATTCTCAAGTCCCTAAACTTCTGAAGTCTCGTTTCTGTAGTGGACCAATTTGTTAACATACCACCGAGCCACTTTGTATTAACATAATGACATCGGGACTTTATTGCAGCCCATGCTACTAAATCGGCGGCTTTTTTTTTGGTACCAACAATTAAGAATTGTTTTCTTTGGCTTGCTGCCTCAAAAAGCAAATCACAAGCTTCTGATAAAAAACGAGCAGTTCTCGTAAGATTTGTAATATGAATACCCTTACGCTTTGCAGAGATATAAGGTGCCATTTTAGGATTCCATTTCCTAATACCATGGCCAAAATGAACCCCCGCCTCCATCATTTCTTCTAAATTGATGCTCCAATATCTTCTTGTCATTTACCCCCCTTTTTTGAAAAAAAAAAGAGACGAGCAACCCTGAAACGGAAATATAAAATTGTTCCGACGGAACCTTCAGCCCTACCGTAGATTGTCGGTATATAGACAACCTAAGCCATTACATTATTCTTTTCTATTCATTTTTCTTTTTTTACTATACTCAATCAAAAGACGGAATCCGTCCTTAGGACTTAGTAAATCCTATAAAAGACTGTTCGGATGTATCATGGAAACTCTTTGAAAGCAAAGAGTCAAATAATTTTCTTTGGTGAAATAAAAGATCTCTCATCTCCCTCTCGAATAGATTCTTTTTTTTTGTTTCCAAGGGAATCTTATTATGTTGTTTTGAAGGATGTACTAATCCTTTCACTCCAGTCCCAACGGGTATCATTCCTCCCAACACAACGTTTTCTTTCAGACCTTTTAACCAATCGATACGCCCCCGAAGAGCAGCTTTTGCTAAAACTCGAGAAGTTTCTTGAAAACTCGCTTCCGATATGAAACTTTGAGTATTGAGAGATGCTCTTGTTATTCCCAGTAAGACAGCTCGGTAACAGATCACTTCTTCGAAAGCTCGACCCATTCGTTCTGCTCGCAACAATCCAACCAGTTCTCCGGGTGAAAAAACATTAGACATTCCATCTTCCGAAATCAACACCTTTGATGTTATTTGACGTACAATAATTTCAATATGTTTATTATGAATCTGCACCCCCTGGGATCGGTAAACTTTTTGGATTTTATTAACCAAAGAGATACGACTTTGAGCTATAGTTAGCTTAGCACCAATCAGGAATCCCCAAGGCATTCCAAGAATTTTTGTTATACATTTGTTCCAACCCTCAATCCTCTTTTCTAGATTGATCGATATTGAATCAATCGAACGAACTTCTAATACTTGTTCCACCTTTGGAAGACCCTGCGTTATATCACCAGATCTTGATTTTTCATATATAAATGTAACTAAGATATCTCCTTCGTAACGGATTTCCCCATAATGTCCATGAACAGTTGCTCCTGGGGTAGCCAAATAAGGCTTAGCTGATCGTATTACTACGGAGTCGACTTGAACAAATATAACTTGACCCGACTTTAGGTGTGTTCTATTTTTGGCTATACACACATTTGTACAAATAAACTGTCCAAGACTTATTATTGTAGATGTCTCTTTCAAATAACAATAATTATGACAGAAAAAATACCAATTCAAATTGAATGGATTCAAAACAATATTATTAGATGTACAAGGGTCCTGATTATAAATTTTCCCATTTTCATCCATTGAATAATATTTAATTACTTGAAAGGTCTGTTTAAAATTGTCAAGTTGCAAATAGTTAGTTACAAAAATATGATTATGAGTTAGTAAATCGGAAAATGAATAACAATTCCCAATTGGATAGAGTGATCCTAAAGGGCCTAGCGAATTCCTAATTTGATTTTTTTTAATTGATTCGTTTACCCTATTCTGATATTTTACGCGGGTGAATGGGTCCATTCGAGAACAATTGGATGATAACAAAATTATCAATGATTGGAATTCCTTCGTTTTATTCAACAACGTATGAATAGTTCCTTGACTTGGGTTAAGTAATTGTTGACTTCTTACCTTAGAATAGAAAAAAATGGAAGAAAACGGATTGATATTGGTGCAATCTAATACATTATCAAAGAGCAATCCCGAACCCGGGGAATCCTTCCTTTTTCCGATATCCGAAATAGGGGATTTCATCAAGTCGATTCTTAGGAAATGTCGAATTAAACCATTTGTCCTTATTTCAATAAAAGACGCGCGGATTTCTTTGCTCGAAGAATTTTTTTTTTTTTTTTCTTTATCCCAATTCAATACTAAACAAGTACGGACTAATTGAATACTTGTATCAAAAATTCCTCGAATTGGTTTGCCATTTCCATAAAGGATATAATTTACAACTCGAAGTCGTATGTTGTCCCTTTCCTTCAATAGATCGGGAGGGAAAAGTGTTGCTACATTTACACCGTCCATTAGTTCATATATGACGACAGGTCGAACCAAAAAAAAATACCCCTTTTTGCTAGGTGTAATCCGTTGGACATATATCCAATTTTTTAATTTTTTGGAATTTATTTTTCCGGTTCCTGGTGGTATCGGTATCAAAACGCCGCTATGTCGGGATATCTTATCTGTCTCTCCAGGAAAATGGATATCTCCAGAAAATATTTTCAGTTCAATTCTTTTTTTTTTCCTATCTACCCGAACCAACCCCCCTGCCCGGCTTCGTATATTTAAAGCGATTTGTGTATCTACCCCAATGATACTATTATTCCGTACCATTATGGAAGAAGATCCGGGTAAGATATGCACTTCTTCAGGAATGAAAAAAAATTGATCTACTTTCATTTCGGATTTTGACTTAAATTCCTTAACTCCTTTATATTCAATCAAATCTTCCTTTTTAGCGATTGACTGCGTTTCGATAGTCCCATATTTCGTAATTCCCGAACTCTTTCTTCGATATCGAGGATCATCAAAATAAGAAAGAATACTATTTCTACGAAAAATACCATTTAAGGGAATTTCAATCGATATACCGAAAGTGGATATTAATTCGTTTTCGCATTCATGAATCGGTTGAAGTGGCATAAGAAATCTATTTCTTCGCCTCTTTGACAATAAATCAGAATTTTCCCGGAGAATGGCCGAATATAGGAGATTACAATGACCAGTACATAGGATTCGATTAAAGTCTAAATAATTCGAAATGCTCTCTTTTTTTTTACAATAAAAATCCGAACTAAAGAATTTGTACCTCCTAGGGGCGTTATTTACTGATAGTTTGGAAGAAAAATCTCTTCGTTTGAGAGAAAGAGAATCCGCGTTCGTTTGATCTTGATCTTTGTGAAGCGAAAGGGAGACTAGACTCGATCTGCACGGACCTCCCAATAATATCCATAAATGACTTGTTTTTGGTAATAAATGAATATTACCATACGTAAATTCGGGTGCATGATACACGTCGGTACTCCAATGCATTTCGCCATCTGAGTCAGAATAAATGTGTTTTCGAACTTTCTCCTTAAAATTCAAAGTGGATATTCCTGCCCGAATCTCAGCAATCACTTGTTCTGATTCTACATATTGATTATTTTGAATTAAAAGAAAACTCTTTGATGGAATATTCACATTATGTATAATATCTTCACTCGTAATAGTTACATACAAGTCCGTAGAGCATAGAAAAGCAGGATGTCCGTGACGTGTACGTGTTGGATAAACTAAATCCTTATTGAATTTTATTTTTCCATTATAAGGAGTTCTCACATGTTGCGCAGTACCTCCTGTGAATACTCCGCCG